CCACTGAAGGTACTAAAGAAACAAGAACAACAACTACTAATTCATCAGCTAAAATATTCCCAAAAAGTCGAAAACTAAGTGATAAAGGTTTTGTAAAATCCTCTAAGATGTTAATGGGTAAGAGGATTGGGGTTGGTTGAATGTATTTACTGAAATAACCTAATCCCTTTTTGCTAATACCCGCATAGAAATATGCTACTGATGTGAGTAAAGCTAAAGCAACAGTAGTATTTATATCATTCGTGGGTGCAGCTAACTCCCCCTGAGGTAACTTTATAATTTTCCAAGGTAAAAGAGCCCCTGACCAATTAGAAACAAAAATAAATAGAAACAGAGTTCCGATAAAGGGAACCCATGGACCATATTCTTCTCCAATCTGAGTTTTACTCACGTCTCGAATAAATTCAAGGACATATTCGAAGAAATTCTGACCGTCAGTCGGAATCATTTGTGGATCCCGAACAGTTATAATGGCTGAACCTAATAAGATAGCAATTACAACCCAAGAAGTAATAAGTACTTGGGCATGTACTTGGAAACTTCCTATTTGCCAATAGAAATGTTGGCCTACTTCTACACCAGATATATCATATAGTCCTTTTAGTGTGTTGATGGAACATGATAGAACATTCATATTGACCTCTGAAAAAAATATAACTTTAAAAGTAATTATTTTGATTCAATCATCTCTTTTTCGACTTGCCTATTTTCGACTTGCCTATTTTAGTTTTGAAATTGTATATTTGAGATACTAGCGAATTCAATAATATTTACATAATATCCCCAAGTCTTTTTTTTTAATATTTTGAATATTTAGGAAAAGTAACCGATTAGATAATTATATAAAAGATTTCATAAATATATGGAATTCCCAAAAGAATGGATTTCTCTTATTATTAATTACAGATTTCGTATATAAATAGAACGGCCCTCAAAAATCGCGAATACTAATTTGTTAAGGATTAATCGAATTGAAGCTATAGCGTCATCATTCGCTGGAATAGAAATATCCGCGAGATCGGGGTCACAATTTGTATCGATTAAACAAATCGTTGGAATTCCTAAAGTGATACATTCTCGAAGAGCTGTATATTCTTTTTGCTGATCAACGATTATTACAATATCGGGTAACCTCGTCATATATTGAATCCCGCCCAGATATGTTTGCAAGTGGGATAATTGTCTCTTAAACATAGCTGCATCTCTTTTCGGAAGACGGTTGAGTCCCCCCATCTTTTGTTCCATTCTAAAGTTCCTGAACTTATGAAGTCTTTTTTCTGTAGTGGACCAATTTGTTAACATACCGCCGAGCCATTTTTTATTAACATAATGACACCGAGCCTTTATTGCAGCCCGTGCTACTGAATCAGCTGCTTTCGTTTTTGTACCAACAATTAAGAATTGTTTTCCCTTACTTGCTGCATCAAAAACCAAATCACAAGCTTCTGATAAAAAACGAGCGGTTCTAGTAAGGTTTGTTATATGAATACCTTTACGCTTTGCAGAAAGATAGGGCGCCATTCTAGGATTCCATTTCTTAGTACCATGACCAAAATGAACTCCTGCTTCCATCATCTCTTCCAAATTTATGTTCCAATATCTTTTTGTCATTTCTCCCCACGCTTTTTTTCTTTGAAAAAAAAAGAGACGAAGTACCTTAAAATAGAAAATAAATCAATTGAAATAAGAAAGAATTGTTCCAATGGAACCTTCTCTTTTACCGGAGATTGGCTGTTGATACATGATCCAGCCATTTCTTTTTTTTATATTCATTATTTTCTTTTCTTGATCTTGATTACTATTATCTATTACCAAATAAAAAGAAAGGCATCGCATATCATATAGTTAAAAAGAAGAATATGCATCCGCCCCTAGGAATAATGAAATCCTGTAAACGATTGTTCTGATGTATCATGGCAATTTTTTTAAATGCAAGAATCAACTAATTCTCTGTGATGGAACAAAAGATCTCTCATTTCCTCCTCGAATAAATTCTTCTTTTTTGTTTCCAAAAGCATTTTATTATGTTTCTTTGAAAAGTGCACTAAGTCTTTGAATCCGGTACCAACAGGTATCATACCCCCTAGAACAACGTTTTCTTTCAGGCCTTTCAACCAATCGATACGACCCCGGAGAGCAGCTTTTGCTAAAACTCGAGCAGTTTCTTGAAAACTCGCTTCAGATATGAAACTTTGAGTATTAAGGGAGGCTTTCGTTATTCCCAATAAAGTGGCTCGGTAACAGATCGCTTCTTCCAAAGCGCGTCCCGTTCGTTCAGCTCGCAACAATCCAATTAGCTCCCCAGGTAAAAAAACATTAGACATTCCATCTTCTGAAACCAACACTTTGGATGTTATTTGGCGTACAATAATTTCTATATGCCTATTATGGATCTGCACTCCCTGCGATCGATAAACCTTTTGGATCTTATTAACCAAAGATATACGACTTTGCACGATAGTTAACTCAGCACCAATAAAGAATCCCCAAGGAATTCCAAGAATTCTTGTTATACGTTCGTTCCAACCCTCAATTCTCTTTTCTAGGTTCATCGATATCGAATCAATCGAACGTACTTCTAAAACTTGTTCAACTTTTGGAAGACCCTGGGTTATATCACCAGATCTCGATTTTTCATATATAAATGTAACTAATGTATCTCCTTCGTAAAGGATTTCTCCATAATGTCCATGAACAGTGGCTCCTGGAGTTGCTAAATAAGGTTTAGCTGATCTTATTATTACAGAGTCAACTTGAACAATTATAACTTGACCCGATTTGAGGAATGGTTCGTTTTTAGCTATACATACATTTTCACAAATAAACTGACCAAGACTAATTCTTGTGTATGTTTCAGCACAAGAATTATTATTATAATTCTTATTATAATTATGATGGAGAAAATACCAATTAAAATTGAATGGATTCAAAAAAATGTTACTGCATGTATAGGGATTATAAATTTTCCCTCTTTCATCCATTAAATAAGATTTCAGTATTTGAAAAGTCTGTTTTAAATTTTGAAATTGCAAATATTTAGTTACCGATATCTTATTATGAGTTATTAAATGAGAAAATGAATAAAAATCCATAATTGGAATGGCTGTTCCTAAAGGGCCCAACGAATCCCTAATTGAACTTAGAGAATTTCTGTTAATTGATTCTTTTATCACATTGTGATATTTTATATCGTTGAATGGTCCCATTCTAAAACAATTAGATGATGACAAAATTATCAAAGATCGACATTCCTTATTTTTATTTCTATTCAAGAACGCACGAAGAATTCCTTTATTTTTACTAAGTGATTGTTGAATCTTTGCCTTATAAGAAATGAAATAAAATGGATTCATATTGGTACGATCTGATCCATTATTAGAGATCAATCCTGAACCTGACGGATCTTTCCTTTTTCTGATATACGAAATAGAGGATTTCACTAAGTCAATTTTTAGGAAATCTCGAATCAGACCATTTGTACTTATTGCAACAAAAGAAGCGTGGGCTTCTTCAATAGAAGAATTTTGTTTGTCTTGGTCCCAATTCAACACTAAACAAGTCCGAACTAATTGAATACTTGTGTCATAAATTCCCCGAATTGGTTTGCCATTTCCATAATTTCCATAAAGGATATAATTGAAAACTCTGAGTTGCATATTATCCATTTCTTGCAACAGATCTGAGGGAAAAAGTGTTGCTAAATTTATACCGTCCGCTATTTCATATGGGATTACGGGTCGAACCAAAACAAAATCTTTTTTTTTTCTAGGTGTGATACGTTGGACATAGATCCCATTTTTCCATTTTTTTGATTCCTTATAAAGTTCTTTTACCGTTCCCGGTGGTATCAAGATCCCGCTGTGTCGGGATATCTTATCTGTTTCTCCAGGAAAATAGATATCACCAGAAAATATTTGAAGTTCAATCCCCCCTTTTTTTTTCTCCACTCGAACGAATCCGCCCACTCGGCTTCTTTTATTGAAAGCGATTCGTGTATTGACTCCAATAAGACTATTGTTCCGTACCATTATGGAAGAAGATTCAGGTAAAATATAAACTTCCTCGGGAATGAAAAAAAAATTATCTACTTCCATTTGGTATTTTGGCTGAAATTCTTTGACTCCTCTATACTCAATCCAATCCTCTTTTTTTACAATTGAATGCACCCCTATAGTCGCCCCATATTTAGAAATTCCCGAACTCTTTCTTCTGTATTGAGGATCATCGAAATAAGCAAGAATACTATTTCTACAGAAAATACCATTTTGGGGTATTTCAATCGAGATACCAGAACGGGTCATTAGTTCTTTATCTCGTTCTGGAATCGATTGGAATGGAATGATGAATCTCTTTCTTCGCCTTTTTGCCAATAAATGAGAATTCTCGTGGATAATAGCAGAATATATGAGATTACAATGACCAATACATATGATTTTCTTAAGTCCTGAATAATCAGGAATACTAATACTACTTTCTTTTTTACCATAAAAATCCGAACTAAAGAATTGGTATCTAACTTGATCATTATTCACCACTGAAAGTCTAGAACTATATCTTTCTTCGACAGAAAGAGAATTAAGGCTCATTTGATCTTGATCCTTGTGTAGCGAAAAGGGGACTACACTAGATTTACACGAACCTCCCGATAATATCCATAAATGACTTGTTTTTGGTAAGAGATGGACGTTACTATATGTAAATTCAGGCGCATGGTAAACATTGGTACTCCAGTGCATTTCTCCCTCTGAGTCAGAATAAATATGTTTTCTAACTCTCTCTTTAACACTCAAAGTGTCTGTTCCTGCACGAATTTCAGCAATCACTTGCTCTGATTCGACATATTGATCATTTTGAACTAAAAGAAAACTTTTTGGTGGAATAGTAACATTATGTATAATATCCTCACTCTCAATAGTTACATACAAGTTTATATAACATAAAAAGGCAGGATGTCCATGACGTGTACGTGTGGGATGAACCAAATCCTCATTGAATTTTAT